TTACGCGAACTCTTTTTAGGTATAGGTTTTGCCATATTTAATTATTTCATAAAAATAAGTCCAAGATATATGGTATGGATATATCCATTTCATGTCACAAACGCATCTTTTATTATTTTTTAACTAGAATTAATATTCGATTTTCTTTTTCTTTTTTCTATATTATATTTTCTATTTTTTTTAGATTTTAGAAAGCCTTCGTTTGTGAAAATATTATCCTTGTCTTTGTTTATGTTTTGGGTTGTAACAAATTACTATAATTCGTCCCCGTCTTCGAATCAATCGACATTTTTCACAAATTTTACGAACGGAAGCCCTTATTTTCATATTTTTCATTCCTTAATAAGTTAATTCAAAAGTTTTGGAAGAAAATAGGGTTTCCTTACATTTTGAACTTATAATTGTAGCCCTCTCTGCAAAAATAATGTTGAAGTTGAAAAACATCCTAATTAAAATGACTTATTTGCATTTATTATATAAAGAAACCTGAAACATACTCAGGGGAAGTGATTTATTTAGTAATTAAATCTTCGTGAATCCCCCTTTTTTATTCGAGTTAAACCCGCTTCGCGTATTCACCCTTGTATATAATATATACTTGTATATAATATATAAAGGGGCGTGAAGTTATATTATAAATTGGAGTTTTCTTTCTCTTTTTTTTTTTAATGGATAAAAATTTCGCATATAATTCGGATGTTAGAACGATTACCATATATAACATAAAACTTCTCCGCCTATTCTTTCTAATCGAGCTTCTCGATCTGTCATTATACCTCTAGAAGTTGAAAGAATTACAATACCCATACCCCCTAAAATTCGCGGGATTCGTTGATAATTAGAATATATTCGTAGACCGGGTGTACTGATCCTTTTTAAATTTAAAAAATTTTTATAGGATCCTTTCCTATTTCTTCTGTACCGTAGAGTTAAAACTAAAAAATATTTGTCGTTTTCTATATGTTTTCTGACGTTTTCGACAAAACCCTCTCGTAAAAGTATTTTTACAGTGTTTTCTGTGATGTTAGTAAATGGTATTTGAACCATTCCTTTTTTATTCATATCAGCATTTCGGATATAGGTTATTATATCAGCGATGGTATCCTTACCCATAGTAAAAGAAAATGATTGTTGCCCTTTACTTTCTATATAATCAACATGCTCCTTTTTCGATTTATTATTCTCTTTTTATTTTCTATATATATTTATTATTATTATATATTTATATATATTATTATATATTTTTTTATTTTATAGGGTTATCAAGTATTAATCTGAAATATATTTGAAATATATAATAATTGCTACTTCTAATACTTAATAATAATTACTCCAAAAGGGATATATGTGAGATAAACTAAATTAATTAATCCATTTTTTTTCACAAAATAATAGAATGTATCCATATTTAAATTAAAGTTTTGTCTTATAATACCTCAGGTGCTAATGAAACTATTTTAGTGAAATTTAACTGTCTTAATTCCCGGGCGATTGCACAAAAGATTCGAGTTCCTTTTGGATTTCCTTCTTGATCAATGACAACTGCAGCATTATCATCATACTGAATTATTATACCGTTGCTACGTTTGAGTTCTTTACAAGTACGTACAATTACAGCTCTGATCACTTCTGATCTTTCTAAGTTCGTATTTGGTACTGCTTCTTTGATTACAGCAACAACAATGTCACCAATATAAGCATAGCGTCGATTACTAGCTCCTAGGATTCGAATACACATCAGTTCACGTGCTCCGCTGTTATCAGCTACATTCAAATGAGTTTGAGGTTGAATCATATCATTTTTTGTTCTTTCAGTCCAAAGATTGAGGTTAAAATATTCTGTGTTCAAAAAAGGGAATATACAATTGCATTTTTTTGTTTTCATCTTAAAGACCTCTTTCCTTTAATTCTAATTATTATCTTGAATTATTATCCTGAAATAATGAATTGAGTTCGTATAGGCATTTTGGACGCTGCTATTGAAATAGCCTTTCTTGCTATATTTTCTGGGACCCCACCCATTTCATACAGTATTTTCTTAGGTTTAACAACAGCTACCCAATATTCGGGAGATCCCTTTCCCGAACCCATGCGTGTTTCAGTCGGTCTTACTGTAACAGGTTTGTCTGGAAATATGCGTACCCATATTTGTCCTCCTCGGCGAACATTTCGTGACATTGCCCGTCGTCCCGCTTCTATTTGTCTAGATGTTATCCAAGCGGGTTCAAGTGCCTGAAGAGCATATCTTCCAAAGCAAATATGATTCCCTCGATAAGATATTCCTTTCATTCTTCCTCTATGTTGTTTACGAAATCTGGTTCTTTGGGGGTTATAATTGATGGTTGTTTCTCAATTCCATCTCTATTACAGAACCGTACATGAGATTTTCATCTCATACGGCTCCTCGCGAATGAAGCAATTTTATATATAAATCGATTTAATCGATACAATAATATGCACTAATATTCATATGTTTAATCAACGCGGGCTTTTTTGAGAT